AGTAGTGATTTAACTCTAAGAGAAAGGTTTAATGATCTCGATGTAACTCAAAAATACAGGCATTTGTGGGTTCAATGCGAAAATTGTTATGGATTAAATTATAAGAAATTTTTGAAATCAAAAACAAATATTTGTGAACAATGTGGATATCATTTGAAAATGAGTAGTTCAGATAGAATCGAACTTTCGATCGATCCCGGTACTTGGCATCCTATGGATGAAGACATGGTCTCTCTGGATCCCATTGGATTTCATTCGGAGGAGGAGCCTTATAAAGATCGTATTGATTCTTATCAAATAAAGACAGGATTAACTGAGGCTGTTCAAACAGGCATAGGTCAACTAAATGGTATTCCCGTAGCAATTGGGGTTATGGATTTTCAGTTTATGGGGGGTAGTATGGGATCCGTAGTCGGGGAGAAAATCACCCGTTTGATTGAGTACGCTACCAATAAATTTCTACCTCTTATTATAGTGTGCGCTTCCGGGGGGGCGCGCATGCAAGAAGGAAGTTTGAGCTTGATGCAAATGGCTAAAATATCGTCTGCTTTATATGATTATCAATCAAATAAAAAGTTATTTTATGTATCAATCCTTACATCTCCTACTACTGGTGGGGTAACAGCTAGTTTTGGTATGTTGGGAGATATCATTATTGCTGAACCCAATTCCTATATTGCATTTGCGGGTAAAAGAGTAATTGAACAAACATTGAATAAAACAGTACCTGAAGGTTCACAAGCGGCTGAATATTTATTCCAGAAGGGCTTATTTGACCTAATTGTACCACGTAATCCTTTAAAAAGCGTTCTGAGTGAGTTATTTAAGCTCCACGCTTTCTTTCCTTTGAATTAAAATTCAATCAAGTAGAGCACACAAAATTCAATTAGTTTATTTGTAGCAAACAAGTAGTTAGTTTATAAGAATCAAACTAAATAAGAATGGAGTTTTCTTTGATGACCTAAGATCTAATTGTAGAAAGAATAAAAAGTTGCGGATAACTCTTTTTTTTACCTAGAATCCCGATTACTAATTAAGAAGTCTCTATCAACAAGATAAAAGAGTGAATTCTTCCTTTCGTGAAATTAGGCAAATAAAATGAATTTCGTCTTATGTATATAATCAAATAGAGAAAAGATAGATATATAGTTTTGTATCTTTCTCTATCTCCCGAAAATCCCATTTTCACTAAAAATTCCTGTTGGGTCGCATTCTAACGAATCTTTCGATAATCTGTAAGAAACTCTTTCTTTCTTTATTAAAAATTCGAAGACAAGAACAAAAGACAAAGAAATGAAGAAAAATAATAAAGTGAATTATCATACATATCTTTCATGTAGAAAGATGAATAAGTCCATTTATTTAGTTCTACATTCCTTGGACTTATTCTATATACTCACTTAGATATATAGATACTTATTTCTATCTAAGAATTTGAAATTTAATTAATAATAATTACAATTCTTAATTATAATTATTATAAGATATTTATTTTTTATAAAAAATAAATAATAGCAGGTACAAATAGTAAATCGAGGTACCCATTTTATGACAACTTTCAATTTCCCCTCTATTTTTGTGCCTTTAGTAGGCCTAGTATTTCCGGCAATTGCAATGGCTTCTTTATCTCTTCATGTTCAAAAAAACAAGATTGTTTAGATCTGATGGGACCCAATCTCATCCGTTTTTTTTTCAAAACTTAGACTTGTAGCATAACACAGATATCTATTTCGAAAAATATGGTCTAACGTGTAATTTCCGCCGAACATAAAGGAAAAAGTTATTATGCCTGCAGAAAAGGATCTATGGGTAACTGAATTCTAGCTAGTTTCAAATAGATCAGGATCGCTGGATGGCTAAAATGTAAAGTCGGTGGATCTATAGGTATATCAATATGTATAGTGGGCTCATATGAAGGGTATGTTATTATTTTAGATCTAACCAATTTGATGAATTACTCCTAAAGGTTCACATCAAACTAGTGCTAGTTCACATCAAACTAGTGCTAGTTGATGAGAGTTACTTCGGAAACAAAAAAAAGTAAAGTCAAATTCATTTGGGGTATTCTCTCAATTCCAATAAAATGCAATCAGATCAAGTATGAGTTGGCGATCAGAAGATATATGGATAGAACTTATAACGGGGTCTCGAAAACTAAGTAATTTATGCTGGGCCCTTATCCTTTTTTTAGGTTCATTAGGATTCTTATTGGTTGGAACTTCCAGTTATCTTGGTAGAAATTTGATATCTTTTTTTCCGTCTCAGCAAATCATTTTTTTTCCACAAGGGATCGTGATGTCTTTCTACGGGATCGCGGGTCTCTTTATTAGTTCCTATTTGTGGTGCACAATTTCCTGGAATGTAGGTAGTGGTTATGATCGATTCGATAGAAAGGAAGGGATAGTGTGTATTTTTCGTTGGGGATTTCCTGGAAAAAATCGTCGCATATTCCTCCGATTCCTTATAAAAGATATTCAGTCCGTTAGAATAGAAGTTAAAG